TTAAAAATAAGCTAAATAAAGCTTTTGGGTTCATACCTCAAATATAAAGGAGATCCCTTTTTTTTAAAAATAAAGTGCCTGATAAAAGGATTATTCTGATAGGATAAATTATGTAATTTTTTACCTTTATTATATTTTATAGAATTAAACTATATCTAATAATTTCAAAAATTATCGTGCATCTTACACTAAAATATACCTAAAATGACAGATTCATTTCTAAGAAATTATTTCTTATTTTAAATTTTATTTTTTTTTAATTCTAATAAAATATTCTTCTTATTTACTTTATTTTTTAGAACCTTAATCTCAATTTCTTCTAACTCTTGATTAGGATGTTGAATTGGATTAGAAATTAATTTATTAAGATTTATTCCCCTTATCACAAACCCCAATAACTTAATAAATTCTGAAGCTTCTTTAAAATACTTTTTAATTCAAACTATTGCATCAATTAATTTCCTATTTTCTATTATTTTAAATTTATTTTTAATAAAAAATTTTATTTTAGATAATCTTATTTCAATTTTAATTAATTCTTCTTTACTTATAAAAATAGGATCTGCCCCATTTCATTTTTGATTTCCCAATATTATAGAAGGTCTTTCATGATTAAATTGTTATATTTTAATAACTTGACAAAAAATTACCCCCATAATTTTATTGTCATATTATTTTAATATTAATTTTTTAATATTTATTTTAATTTTAAATGTTTTAGTTGGAGCTATTGGAGGATTTAACCAAACCTCTCTACGAAAATTAATAGCATTTTCATCAATTAATAATTTAGGTTGAATATTATCTGCTCTATTAATCAGAGAAAATTTATGAATAACTTATTTTTTCCTTTATTCCTTCTTAATTAGTATCATATGTTTTTTATTTTATATATTAAATATTTTTTATATTAATCAAATATTTAATTTTAATATTAATTTTTCTATTAAATTTTCAATTATAATTAATTTTCTTTCTTTAGGAGGATTACCCCCCTTCTTAGGATTTTTCCCTAAATGATTAATTATTAATTATTTAATTATAAATAAATTGTATATCATTTCTTTTTTTTTCATTTTTATAAGATTAATTATATTAATCTTTTATATTCGTATTATTTATTCCTCTTTTATATTTTTTTCTTTTAAATTTAAATGATTTAAAATTTTTATTAAAAATAATTTTTTAATTATAATCAATTTTTTTAGCTTTATTTCATTATTAGGGATAATTTTCAGAACTTTATTTTTTCTTTAAGGTTTTAAGTTAATTTAAACTAATAATCTTCAAAATTATTTATAAAGAAATCTCTTTAAGCCTTAGTATTAATATACCCCATAAAATTTGCAATTTTATATCAAATTATGACTATAAGGCCTAGTAAAAGAGAATTTCTCGTAAATAAATTTACAATTTATCGCTTTAACCTCAGCCATTTTACTATAAAGCGAAAATGACTTTTTTCTACTAATCATAAAGATATTGGAACTTTATACTTTATTTTTGGAATTTGAGCTGGAATAGTTGGTACTTCATTAAGTCTTATTATCCGAACAGAATTAGGAAACCCCGGATTTTTAATTGGAGATGATCAAATTTATAATACTATTGTTACAGCCCATGCTTTTATTATAATTTTCTTTATAGTTATACCCATTATAATCGGAGGATTTGGAAATTGACTAATTCCCCTTATATTAGGAGCCCCCGATATAGCCTTTCCCCGAATAAATAACATAAGATTTTGACTTCTCCCCCCCTCATTAATCCTTTTAATTTCGAGAAGTATCGTAGAAAATGGAGCTGGTACAGGATGAACAGTTTACCCACCCCTTTCATCTAACATCGCCCATGGAGGATCTTCAGTAGATTTAGCAATTTTTTCCCTTCACTTAGCTGGAATTTCCTCAATTTTAGGAGCTATTAATTTTATTACAACAATTATTAATATGCGAATTAATAACATATCTTACGATCAAATACCCCTATTTGTCTGAGCTGTTGGTATTACCGCCTTATTACTTTTACTATCTTTACCCGTTTTAGCAGGAGCTATCACTATACTCTTGACAGATCGTAATTTAAATACTTCATTTTTTGATCCTGCTGGAGGAGGAGACCCCATCCTATACCAACACTTATTTTGATTTTTTGGCCACCCAGAAGTATATATTTTAATTTTACCAGGATTTGGTATAATTTCCCATATTATCTCTCAAGAAAGAGGGAAAAAAGAAACTTTTGGTTGTTTAGGAATAATTTATGCCATATTAGCAATTGGATTATTAGGATTTATTGTTTGAGCTCATCATATATTCACAGTAGGCATAGATATTGATACTCGAGCTTATTTTACATCAGCCACAATAATTATTGCAGTACCAACAGGTATTAAAATCTTTAGTTGATTAGCAACTCTTCACGGAACTCAAATTAATTATAGACCTTCTATACTTTGAGGATTAGGATTTATTTTTTTATTTACTGTAGGAGGATTAACTGGGGTAATTTTAGCTAATTCTTCTATTGATATTGCCCTTCACGATACTTATTATGTCGTAGCTCATTTTCATTATGTACTTTCTATAGGAGCTGTATTTGCTATTTTAGGGGGATTTGTTCACTGATACCCCCTTTTTACAGGATTAGTTTTAAATCCTTATTTATTAAAAATTCAATTTATCTCAATATTTATTGGAGTTAATTTAACTTTTTTTCCCCAACATTTTTTAGGGTTAGCTGGTATACCTCGACGGTACTCAGATTACCCAGATAATTACTTATCTTGAAATATTATTTCTTCATTAGGATCTTATATTTCTCTTTTTTCTATAATAATAATCATTATTATCATTTGAGAATCAATAATTTTTCAACGTATTATTCTTTTTTCATTAAATATACCTTCCTCAATTGAATGATATCAAAATTTACCCCCAGCAGAACACTCATATAATGAACTACCCATTTTAAGTAATTTCTAATATGGCAGATTATATGTAATGGATTTAAACCCCATTTATAAAGGTTTATCCTTTTTTTAGAAATGGCAACATGATCTAATTTTAACTTCCAAAACAGAGCTTCACCCCTTATAGAACAAATTATCTTTTTCCATGATCATACCCTAATTATTTTAATTATTACTACCATTTTAGTCTCATATTTAATATTAAGATTATTTTTTAATAAATATATTAATCGATTTTTAATAGAAAGACAAATAATTGAATTAATTTGAACTATTCTTCCCGCTATTACTTTAATTTTTATTGCTCTTCCTTCTTTACGTTTACTTTATCTCCTTGATGAATTAAATAATCCTTTAATCACCTTAAAATCTATTGGACATCAATGATATTGAAGTTATGAATATTCAGATTTTAATAATGTTGAATTTGATTCTTATATAAGTCAATTTGATAATAATAACAATTTTCGTCTTTTAGATGTAGATAATCGAATTATTTTACCTATAAATAATCAAATTCGAATTTTAATTACAGCTACTGATGTAATTCATTCATGAACAGTTCCTTCTTTAGGTGTAAAAGTTGATGCAAATCCAGGACGATTAAACCAAACTAGTTTTTTTATTAATCGACCAGGTATTTTTTTTGGTCAATGCTCTGAAATTTGTGGAGCCAACCATAGCTTCATACCTATTGTAATTGAAAGTATTTCAATTAAAAATTTTATTAACTGAATTAATAATTATTCATACATTAGATGACTGAAAGCAAGTACTGGTCTCTTAAACCATTTTATAGTAATTTAGCAATTACTTCTAATGATAAAGAATTAGTTAAATTATAACATAAATATGTCAAATTTAAATTATTACTTTAGTAATATTCTTTTATTCCACAAATAATACCAATTAATTGACTATTTTCTTTATTTTTTTTTATTTGTATTTTTATTTTATTTAATATTATAAATTATTTCATTTTTAATTATAACTATAATCTTAAAAATCTATCAAAAATTTCAGAATTAAAAAATAATTTTTTTTGAAAATGATAAGTAATTTATTCTCAATTTTTGACCCCTCTACTAATATCTTTAACCTACCTCTTAACTGAATTAGAACATTTATTGGATTAATATTTATCCCTTATTCATTTTGATTTTTACCTAATCGTTATTTTATAATATGAAATTTTATTTCAACCAAACTCCATAATGAATTTAAAAATCTTATAGGACCTAATAGTTTTAATGGATCAACATTTATTTTTATTTCTCTATTTTTTTTTATATTATTTAATAATTTTTTAGGGTTATTCCCATATATTTTTACCAGAACTAGACACTTAAATTTATCTTTAACTTTATCCCTAACTCTTTGACTAAGATTTATAATTTACGGATGAATTAATAACACTCAACACATATTTATACATATAATCCCTCAAGGAACCCCTACAATTCTAATACCTTTTATAGTTTTAATTGAAACAATTAGTAATATTATTCGACCAGGAACTTTAGCTGTTCGTTTAACAGCTAATATAATCGCAGGACATTTATTATTAACTTTATTAGGAAATTCTGGTATAAATATACCAAATTATTTATTAATTATTTTAATTTTTACACAAATTTTACTATTAATTTTAGAATTCGCAGTTGCAATTATCCAATCATATGTAATTACTATTTTAAGAACTCTTTATTCTAGAGAAACTAATTAATGAAATCCACACATAATCATCCTTACCATCTAGTAGATTTTAGACCTTGACCTCTTACAGGAGCTCTTGGAGTTATAACTCTTGTCACAGGAATAATCAAATGATTCCATAATTTTAGTATAAATTTATTGATTCTAGGATATTTAATTGTTATTTTAACTATATATCAATGATGACGAGATATTTGCCGAGAAGGAACTTTCCAAGGTAAACATACTCTCTTAGTTTCCAATGGTCTTCGATGAGGAATAATTTTATTTATTGTATCAGAAATTTTCTTCTTTGTATCATTTTTCTGAGCTTTTTTCCACAGTAGTTTATCCCCAAATATTGAAATTGGAGCTATATGACCCCCTATAAGAATTATTCCATTTAACCCCTTTCAAATTCCATTATTAAACACAATTATTCTTATTAGATCAGGAATTACAGTAACATGAGCCCATCATGGGCTTATAGAAAATAATTTTTCCCAAACTATACAAGGCTTACTTATTACTATTATACTAGGAATTTATTTTACTATTCTACAAGCTTATGAATATATTGAAGCCCCTTTTACTATTGCAGACAGTATCTACGGATCAACTTTTTTTATAGCAACAGGATTCCATGGACTTCATGTAATTATTGGAACTTTATTTTTATTAACATGTTTTATTCGTCATTTAAAAAATCATTTTTCCAATAATCATCATTTTGGATTTGAAGCTGCAGCTTGATATTGACATTTTGTAGACGTAGTATGATTATTCCTTTATATTTCAATTTATTGATGAGGTAATTAATTATTTATATAATATATTTAGTATATTTGATTTCCAATCAAAAAGTTTAATAAAATTTAATATAAATAATCTTTAATTTAATAATTTTATCATTAATTATTTTAACAATCTCTAATATTTTTATCTTTTTATCCCTCTCTATCTCTAAAAAATCAATCATAGATCGGGAAAAATGTTCACCATTTGAATGTGGGTTTGACCCTATAAATTTACCCCGAATTCCATTTTCATTACATTTTTTCTTAATTACTGTAATTTTTCTAATTTTTGATATTGAAATTGCTTTAATTTTACCTATAATTATTTCATTTAAAAGAGTTAATTTTATTATCTGATGAAAAATCAGATCATTTTTTATAATTATACTTTTAATCGGTCTATACCATGAATGAAATCAAAACATATTAAATTGAACTATTTAAAGGATTATAGTTTAAAAAAACATTTGATTTGCATTCAAAAAATATTGATAATCAATTTATCTTAAGTGAATAAGAAGCAATTTTGCATTTAATTTCGACTTAAAAGATAGAGTTTTTACTCCTTATTTAAATTAATTGAAACCAAAATAGAGGTATGTCACTGTTAATGATAAAATTGAATTTAAATTCCAATTGAAATATAAAATAATTAAGCTGCTAACTTAATTTATAGTGATTTAATTCATTAATATTTCTTAATATATATATATATATATATAAATTTATATAGTTTAAACTTAAAACATTACATTTTCATTGTAAAAATAAAAATTATTTTTTATGAATATTTAAAGATATTTATAATCTCCTTAATATCTTCAATATTATACTCTATCCATAAGCTATTTAAATTTATAATATTATAACTATAAAAATATAAATTATTATTCATAAAATAAATCTATATAAATAAATTTTAAAATTGTTTATTTGATAAATATAATTAACTAAAGAATAATACTTAATAACATTATATATACCTTGACCTCTATACAATTCTCTTCAACCTATATCAACATTTTTTAATAATTTTTGACCAAAATTTAAATAAAAATAATTCAATCCATAAGTAGATAATCTTGGTATAAATCATATTGTAGTTAAAAAAAAACTTAAATTATAAACTAATAAAAATTTATTTAGAGAATAAATTTTTATATTTCTAATTAAAATTCCTATTATTAAGCCCAATAATCTAACATAAATAACCATCATTTTTAAATTATAAGGTAAATAAATTATAATAGGATAAGAAAAAATTATTCATCTTAAAAAACTCCCAGAAATTAATCTTATAAATAATAAAATAAATATACTTTTTAATATAATATAATCTTCCTCAAATAAATTATAAATAGATAATAAATTATAATCATTTACTATTAAATACATTAATAAACGAATAGTATAAAATATAGTTAAACCAGTTGAAATATAATATAAAAAAAAAATAAAAAAATTTAAATTTCTTATTATTACCACCTCTAAAATTAAATCCTTAGAATAAAACCCCGCTAAAAAAGGAATTCCACATAAAGCTAAATTTGAAATATTTAAACATAAAGAAGTTAAAGGAATATATAAACTTAAACCCCCTATTATTCGAATATCCTGATTATCATTCATTAAATGAATTACTTTACCAGCACATATAAATAATAAAGCTTTAAATATTGCATGAGTCAATAAATGAAAATAAGCTAACTCAGAATTACCCATTCTTAAAATTCTTATCATTAAACCCAATTGTCTTAAAGTTGATAAAGCAATAATTTTTTTTAAATCAAATTCATAATTTGCACAAACCCCAGCTATAAATATAGTTAACCCAGATACTAATAAAAGAAATTTAATAAATACTGTATCTATTAACAAATTATTAAATCGAATTAATAAATAAATACCTGCAGTTACTAATGTAGAAGAATGAACTAAAGCTGAAACAGGAGTAGGAGCAGCTATAGCAGCTGGTAATCAAGATCTAAAAGGAATCTGAGCTCTTTTAGTTATAGCAGCTAAAATAATTATAGCACTAATAAATTTTATAGATCAATCATCCCCCATAAAATTTAAATAAAAAATATAATTTCAGCTTCCATAATTTATTATTCAAGCAATCACCATTAAAATTATAACATCCCCAATTCGATTTGATAAAACAGTTAATATACCTGCATTATAAGATTTCACATTTTGATAATAAATTACTAAACAATAAGATACTAAACCTAAACCATCCCAACCTAAAATAATTCTAATAATATTAGGACTAATAATTAATAAAATCATTGAAAAAACAAATAATAAAACCAAAATAATAAAACGATTTAAATTTAACTCTGATCTTATATAACTTTTTCTATATATAATAACTGAAGAAGAAATTAAAGAAACAAATATTATAAATGTTAAAGATAAAGAATCTAATAAAATAGACATAACTAAATTCATTGAATTAAACGAAATAATCTCCCACTCTAAAAATAATACTATATTATTTATAATAAAATAAATTGACATTAAAAAATTAATTAATATAAAAAAAAACAAAAAAAAAAATCTAATAAAACATAAAGAATGCTTATTAATAATTTAAAATGATTGATATTCATATTTTTGACTCCACAAATCAATATTTTTATTAAATTATTTAAATAAAATCAAATTATTCTATAATCAATCTTTATTACTAATATATTTAAAGGCAATCAATGTAATATTAATATTAAATATTCACGAGAAACCCCTGTATAAAATCTATATAAACCAATATTATATTTTCCATGTTGGGTATATGAGTATAAGTATAAGCTATATCCAGCTCTAAAAAAGGAAATTATTATTAATATAATTATAGTTAACCAAGACCAACTAATTAAACTATTGATTAATCTAATTTCCCCTACCAAATTTAATGAGGGGGGGGCTGCTATATTTGAAGATAACATTAAAAACCACCATAATCTTAATGAAGGTATAAAATTTATTAAGCCCTTATTTATAAATAATCTCCGACTTCTTAATCGCTCATAATTAATGTTAGATAAACAAAATATCCCAGAAGAACATAATCCATGACTAATTATTAAAACATAAGAACCAATAAACCCTCAATAATTTATAGTTATAATACCACCAATTACAATACTCATATGACAGACTGAAGAATAAGCAATTAAAGATTTTATATCAATTTGGCAAAAACATTTTAATCTAATATAAAACCCCCCAATTAATCTAATAACAACCCAAATAAAATTTATTTTTAACCCTACCCTTTGTAAAATAATTAAAATTCGTAAAAGTCCATACCCCCCTAATTTTAATATAATTGCAGCTAAAATCATTGAACCAGAAATTGAAGCCTCAACATGAGCTTTAGGCAACCACAAATGAACAAAATATATTGGTATTTTTACTAAAAAAGCTAAAATTAAACAAACATATAAAAACATAAAATTATAATCATAAAATTTTATAAAATATATTATTATACAATGTATTTCTCTATAAATATAAAAAATTCCCAATAACAATGGCAAAGAAGCAAATAAAGTGTAAAATAATAAATATAGGCCCGCCTGAATCCGCTCAGGTTGATACCCCCATCCAATAATCAATATTAAAGTAGGAATTAATCTCCCCTCAAAAAATAAATAAAATATAAATAAATTTATTACTCTAAATGTTAAATATAATATTACCAATAATATAATAATATTAAATAAAAAAAAATTCTCATAAAATCTTGTTTTTATAAGATTTTCTCTAGCTATAACTATTAAAAAACTAATCCAAATTCTTAATAAAATTAAACCATAAGAAATTAAATCACACCCTAATATATATCTCAAATTACAAAAATTTAGAATATTCACAGATAAACCTATAAATAATAAAACTATTACTATTAATATATTTTGAACCATTCAAAATATATTTTTTTTAAAACATAATGGCATTATAAAAATTATTATTATTAAAAATTTTATCATTTTAAATTAATCTAAATCTCTGAAAATAATCATTTCCATGAGTTCGAATTATAGAAACTAAAATCGATAACCCTAAAGCCCCCTCACAAACAGAAAAAACTAAAAAAACTATTAATATATATAATCTATAATCAACTATTCTCAAATATAATATTAAAGAAAAAAAAATTCTTAATACAATAAATTCTAATCTTATCAAAACAATTAATAAATGTTTATGTTTTCTAACAAAAATTATATTCCCAAATAAAAATATAATAAAGATTATTACCCATATATTTAATATTATCATTTGTTTTTATAATTTAATTAAAATATTGGTCTTGTAAATCAAAAATAAGAAATCTCTTTAAAAACTTCAAAGAAAAAGAAACTCTTTATCTATAATCTCCAAAATTATAATTTTTTTTAAACTATTCTTTGATATTACAAAAATATTCATATCTTTCATAGTAATTTTAACTTCTATTTTTATATTTTTCATTAATCACCCTATCTCTATAGGATTATTAATCCTTTTTCAAACCTTACTTATCTGTTTATTACTAGGAATACTCATTAACTCATATTGATTTTCTTATATTTTATTTTTAGTTTTTCTAGGAGGATTACTAGTATTATTTATTTATGTATCAAGAATTGCCTCTAATGAATTCCTAAATATTTCTATTACTAATAAATTTATTATCTTTATCCCTTTATGAATCTTCTTTTTAGCTATTTATCTAAAGAATAACTTAAACTGATTAAACTTTTCTTTTAATGAAGATATAAATAATTTTTTTAACTTATTTTTATTTTCTTATAATGAAAATAACATTAACTTATTTAAACTATATAATGAACAAACTTACTTATTAATGATTATAATAATTATTTACTTATTCATTACTTTAATTGCAGTAGTAAAAATTACAAATATTTTTTTTGGCCCTCTTCGATCTTTTAACTAATGATAAATTTATATAAACCTATACGAAAAACTCACCCAGTTATTAAAATTATTAACGGATCTCTTATTGATTTACCTACCCCCTCTAACATTTCAATTTGATGAAATTTTGGATCTTTACTAGCTTTATGTTTAGTAACTCAAATTATCACAGGACTATTTTTAACTATATATTATACAGCAAATATTGAAATAGCATTTTTTAGTGTAAATTATATTTGCCGAAATGTTAACTATGGATGATTAATTCGTACCCTTCATGCTAATGGAGCCTCCTTTTTCTTTATCTGCATTTATCTTCATATTGGACGAGGGATCTATTATGAATCTTTTAATCTTTTTTATACTTGAATAATTGGAGTAATTATTTTATTTTTACTAATAGCTACAGCTTTCATAGGATATGTTCTTCCTTGAGGACAAATATCTTTCTGAGGAGCGACAGTAATTACAAATCTTTTATCGGCTATTCCCTATCTAGGAACTTTATTAGTAAATTGAATTTGAGGGGGATTTGCAGTTGATAATGCTACTCTTACCCGATTTTATACTTTCCATTTTCTTTTACCCTTTATTCTTCTTATAATAACCATAATTCATTTATTATTTCTTCACCAAACTGGATCTAATAATCCCCTAGGAATTAATAGTAATTTAGACAAAATCCCTTTCCACCCATTCTTTACTTTCAAGGACTTAATTGGATTTATTATTTTAATTCTAATTTTAACTCTTTTAACACTAACTAACCCATATCTTTTAGGAGATCCAGATAATTTTATCCCTGCAAATCCATTAGTAACCCCTATCCACATCCAACCAGAATGATATTTTCTTTTTGCATATGCTATTTTACGATCAATCCCCAATAAACTTGGAGGTGTTATCGCCTTAGTTATATCAATTTTAATTTTAATTATTTTACCATTCACATTCAATAAAAAAATCCAAGGAATTCAATTCTACCCCCTTAATCAAATTCTATTTTGATCTATAGTTGCTACAGTTATTTTATTAACTTGAATTGGAGCCCGTCCTATTGAAAATTTATATGTAATTACTAGACAATTATTAACAATTTACTATTTTTCTTATTTTATTATTAACCCTATTTTAAATAAATTTTGAGACAATTTAATTTTTAAATCATAATTTAATTTAATTAATGAGCTTGTTATTAAGCATTTGTTTTGAAAACTTAAGAAAGAATAAATATTCTATTAATTTATACTAAATTTATTTTATAATTTATTATTATTTTTAAGCCAATAAAAAATAATAAATAATTTAAAGAAACAGGTAAATATCTCTTTCAACATAAATATATTAACTTATCATAACGATACCGAGGCAATGTTCCCCGAACTCAAATAAATAAAAAAGAAATTATAATTATTTTAAAATAAAATAATAATCTTAAATTATAGCCCCCTATATAAATAATAACAAATAATAAACTTATAAATAAAATTCTTGAATATTCAGCTAAAAAAATTAAAGCAAAGCCCCCTCTTCTATACTCAACATTAAACCCTGAAACTAACTCTCTCTCTCCCTCAGCAAAATCAAAAGGAGTTCGATTTACCTCTGCTATTAACGAAGACAAAAAACACAAACTTAAAGGCATTATTATAAATAAAAATCAAATTAATACTTGATAATCTATAAATTTTAATAAATTAAAATCCATAATTAAAATAATTCTAGATATTATAATTAAAATTAAACTAACTTCATACGAAATAGTTTGAGCCACAGCTCGTAATCCCCCTAATAAAGAATAATTTGTATTAGAAGATCAACCAGCAATTATCACAGTATAAACCCCTAAACTTATACAACACAAAAAAAATAATACTCCCATATTAAATGTAATTAAATTAAAATAATAAGGAATTACCATTCAAATTATTAAAGATAACATAAATCTCAAAACAGGAGAAAAATAATAAAAAATATAGTTTGAATAATTTAAATAAACTTGTTCTTTTGTAAATAACTTCACGGCATCCGAAAAAGGTTGAAGTAACCCCATAAATCCAACCTTATTAGGACCTTTACGAATTTGAATATAACCTAAAACTTTACGCTCCAATAAAACTAAAAAAGCAACTCCAATTAACACCCCAATAATTAAAATTAATACCCCAATAATTATGTTAAAAAAATCCATTATCACTACTATCTATATAATTAATTATACATTTATGACTTCTAAAACCATTACATTTTTTCTGCCAAAATAGTAATTTACTCACTATAAATTAATAATATTCCTCACAATTAAAATTATTTTTAATATTTGATCCTTTCGTACTAAAATATTATTTTTTTTTAAAGATAGAAACCAACCTGGCTTACACCGGTTTGAACTCAGATCATGTAAGATTTTAATGATCGAACAGATCAAAATTTTAAACTTTTGCATTTAAATTTTATCTTAATCCAACATCGAGGTCGCAAACTTTTTTTTTTATTTGAACTAAAAAAAAATATTACGCTGTTATCCCTAAGGTAATTTTTTCTTATAATCATTATTAATGGATCATGTAATCATTTATTTATGGTTAATTTTTAAAAAAAGTTAATTTAATTTTTCTATCACCCCAATATAATATTTAATTTTATTTTAATATTAATTTATATACATATTTAAAATATAATTAAATATAAAACTCTATAGGGTCTTCTCGTCTTTTAAAATTATTTTAGCTTTTTAACTAAAAAATAAATTTTTAATAATAATTAAGAGACAGTTAATATTTCATCAAATCCTTCATACAAGTTTTCAATTAAAAAACTAATGATTATGCTACCTTTGTACAGTCAATATACTGCAGCCCTTTAATATAAATCAGTGGGCAGATTAGACTTTAAATTATACCCAAAAAGACATGTTTTTGATAAACAAGTGAATATTTTATTTTGCCGAATTCCTTTTAATTAATTTTATTTTTTTGTTTATTAAATACAACTATTATTATATTTATACTAATTTTATCATTATTACTAATTTTCCCCCATTAAAAATTATTATTTTATAAAAATTTAAATTTCCCCTATTAAATTTTATTTTTTATAAAATTTTTTATAATAAATTATAATTTTTAAACAATACAAATTTTAAAATTTTTAAAATTTAATTAATTTTTATTATAAATTTTTAATTTAAAGCTTATCCCTTAAAATATTAAATATAAATTTTTATAATTTTTAATATTAAATTATAAAATTATCTAAATTTAAAATTAAATTTTTTTCTAAAATAACTAGATATATTTAAAAACGATTAACATTTCATTTCTAATTAATTATTTAAAATAATTATGTTACATTAACTTTTATAATTAATTAACTCTTTTAAATTCGAGATTTTTTTAAAATAAAAAATTTATTTAATAAACTCTGATACACAAGATACAATAAATTAAATTTTCTTTATTATTAATTAATTTTTAAAGTATTTCAAATTTCCCCTACTATACTAATTTACTATAAAATTTTTTATTTTTTCCATTAAAAATACTTTAACCCCCATTATTTATTTTTAACTTTAAAATTTATTTTATTAACTCTAACTTATTAATTTACCCCCTCAAATTAATTAATTTTAATTTCTTTTCAATGTAAATGAAATACTTTATATCAAGCTCTAATTTGTTCATTCTAGAAACACTTTCCAGTACTTCTACTTTGTTACGACTTATTTCAATTTTAAAATGAAAGTGACGGGCAATATGTACATATCCCAATTTTTAATCATTTTAATAAATTAATTAAAATTACATTTAAATCCACCTTTAAATTAATTTTAAAATTAAATTATTCATTATAAATTATTTTATTGTAATCCATCATATTCTTAATTATAATCTACATCTTGATCTGAATTAATTTATTTTAAAAATTTTCAAATATTATTTTTATTATAAAATATTTTTTTAACAACGATATATAAAATACTAAATTAAGTAAATTTATTCGTGGATTATCAATTATTAGACAGATTCCTCTAAATGAACTAAAATACCGCCATATTATTTAAGTTTCAATATTTATTATCTACTATTTTAGTATTTTAAATTAAATTTTTAATAATAGGGTATCTAATCCTAGTTTATTATTAAATTTATTAAATCATAAAATTAACTTAAAATTTAATTAAATTAAAATTTTACCCAATAATTTAATATTTATTTTAATTTTATTTTATTTATTAAATACTGAAATAATTTAATTTAATTTTTGTATAACCGCAACTGCTGGCACAAAATTAGTTATTAATTTTTATATTACTAAATCTTAATCTCTTAAATTTTTAATTTTAATTACTATAATTTTTATTAATATTATTTAAATAATTAAAATTTCATACTAAAATTTATATGTAAAATAAACACATAATAAATTTTCTAAAACATAAAAATTTTATTTATTAGTGAAATTTTTCATATAGATTTTTTTTTTTTTTTTTTTATATTAAATGTATAATAGAAATTAATAAATTTTTATTATTTCTCTTATTTTTTTTCCATAATACTTATATTAAAAATTAATTTCATTATAATCAGAATACAGTTAATTTTAAATGAAAAATATTATTTAATTAATCTTAATTTAAGAAAAAGATTAATTAATTAACTTGAGTTATTAATTAATTAAATAGTATATAACAACATTTTAATAATAAATTAAATTTTTAATATATATATATATTTATAAATTAATTAAATATTTAATATATATATATATAAATAATATATAAAATATTTAATATATCAGAATAATTAATTTCTGTGCCATTTTTAATAATTTTTACATATAATATACATGTTTGAAA